TGGATCATATGCTTAATTCTAATAGGAAATAAAATAGGAAAATGATTATTCATCGGATTATTCATCGAATGACTATTCATCTATTATATTTTCATCAAATAGGGGACGGGAAGACTCTATGAAAAAATGGTGGTTCAATTCGATGTTGTCTAAGGGGAAGTTAGAACATAAGTGTGGGCTAAGTAAATCAATAAATAGTCTTAATGCTCTTGGACATACCGGGGGAAGTGAAGAGCCCATTCTAAATGATACGGAGAAAAACATTCCTAGTTGGAATGAAAGTGGTAGTTCTAGTTTCAGTAATGTTGATTATTTATTTGATATCAGGAATATTTGGAGTTTTATCTCTGATAACACTTTTTTAGTTAGGGATGGTAATGGTGACTGTTATTCTGTATATTTTGACATTGAAAATCATATTTTTGAGATTGACAATAATAGTTTTTTTCTGAGTGAACTAGAAAGCTTTTTTTCCAGTTATTTGAATAATAGGACTAAGAGTAACAATCACTACTATTATCATTACATGTATGATACTCAATCTAGTTGGAATAATCACATTAATAGTTGCATTGATAGTTATCTTCGTTTTGAAGTCAGTATTCATAGTTCCATTTTCGAAGGTACCGAAAATTACAGTGACAGTTACATTTCTAGTTTCATTTGTACTGAAGGCGTAAGCAGTAGTGAAAGGGGGAATTCTAGTATAAGAACTGGTGGTAACAGCCGCGATTTCAATATAAGAGGAAGATCAAATGGTTTTGATATAAATAATAAAAAATACAGAAGTTTATGGGTTCAATGCGAAAATTGTTATGGATTAAATTATAAAAAATTTTTTAGGTCAAAAATGAATATTTGTGAACAGTGTGGATATCATTTGAAAATGAGTAGTTCAGATAGAATCGAACTTTTGATTGATCCGGGCACTTGGGATCCTATGGATGAAGATATGGTCTCCACGGACCCCATTGAATTTCATTCAGAAGAGGAACCTTATAGAGATCGTATCGATTCTTATCAAAGAAGGACAGGTTTAACTGAAGCTGTTCAAACGGGCATAGGTCAACTAAACGGTATTCCCACAGCAATTGGGGTTATGGATTTTCAGTTTTTGGGGGGTAGTATGGGATCTGTAGTAGGCGAGAAAATCACTCGTTTGATCGAGTATGCTACTAATAGATCTTTACCTGTCATTATTGTGTGTGCTTCTGGAGGAGCACGCATGCAAGAAGGAAGTTTAAGCTTGATGCAAATGGCTAAAATATCTTCTGCTTCATATAATTATCAATCAAATAAAAAGTTATTCTATGTATCAATCCTTACATCTCCTACAACTGGTGGAGTAACTGCCAGTTTTGGTATGTTGGGAGATGTCATTATTGCTGAACCCAATGCCTACATTGCTTTTGCGGGTAAAAGAGTAATTGAACAAACATTAAATAAAGCAGTACCCGACGGTTCACAAGCGGCTGAGTATTTATTCCATAAGGGCTTATTCGACCCAATCGTACCGCGTAATCTTTTAAAAGGCGTTCTGAGTGAGTTATTTCAGCTCCACGGTTTCTTTCCCTTGAAAAAAAATGCAAAAAAAAATATCGAAATAAAATGAAAATATAGATATAGAATAGAAGTGATTTCTATGTCTACCAAGAACTCCCATTTTTTACTAGGAATACCTGTTTCTTGGATTGAATTAGTTTAGTTAGAGTCGCGAACTTATAATAAACTCTTTAATTTTCATAAAAAACTCCTTATTTTATTAGAAAGATAGATAGAATATAAGGATGGGAGAATTAATAAAATTTCTTAAACTTAAGGTGGATTATCATACATATTCGTGTAGAAAGATGAATAGGTACACTTCATTTAGTTTTCATTCCTTGCACTTATTAACTACTTAATATTATTTATAATAGTTTATAATAGATATACTTAAGATATCCTTATAATAGGTACAAATATTAAATCGAGGTACCCATTCTATGACAGATCTTAACTTACCCTCTATTTTTGTCCCTTTAGTGGGCCTAGTATTTCCGGCGATTGCAATGGCTTCTTTATTTCTTCATGTTCAAAAAAATAAGATTGTCTAGATCCGATGGGACCAAATTTCAGCAATTTATTTCAACACTGAATCATAATACATATATTTATTTGGTACAGATATTTGTTTAGTGTAATATGGTATGATATGCGCCTTTTTCCGAATACAAATGAAAGAATTATTATGCATGCGGATACATGATATCCGCATAAATGCATGTATATGCGGGTTATCTGGTTAAAAATGATCGGCGAATATTTTTCTATTTTATAATTGAAAGTCAATGTATCTAACCAATTCCTCCTAATGGTTCATATCAGAATAGTGCTAGTTGATGAAAGTTATTTCGGCAAAAAGTAAAGTCAAATTTTTTTCTCAATTCCAATCGAATGCAATTGGATCTAGTATAGTATGAACTGGCGATCAGAACATATATGGATAGAACTTATAACAGGGTCCCGAAAAGCAAGTAATTTTTGCTGGGCCTGTATACTTTTTTTAGGTTCACTAGGATTCTTAGTGGTTGGAACTTCCAGTTATCTTGGTAGGAATCTGATACCTGGATTTCCATCTCAGCAAATCATTTTTTTCCCACAAGGGATCGTGATGTCTTTCTATGGGATCGCGGGTCTATTCATTAGTTCCTATTTGTGGTGCACAATTTCGTGGAATGTAGGTAGTGGTTATGACCGATTCGATAGAAAAGAAGGAATAATGTGTATTTTTCGTTGGGGATTCCCCGGAATAAATCGTCGCATCTTCCTTCGCTTCTTTATGAAAGATATCCAATCAATCAGAATGGAGGTTAAAGAGGGTCTTTTTCCTCGTCGTATTCTTTATATGGAAATCAGAGGCCAAGGAACCATTCCCTTGACTCGTACTGATGAGAATTTGACTCCACGAGAAATTGAGCAAAAAGCTGCCGAATTGGCCTATTTCTTGCGCGTACCAATTGAAGTATTTTGAAATGAACTGAAGGAAGAATGAAGGTTTTCTCCGCATAATGGAAGGAACTTGCTAATTTCCTTTTTAATACAATTGAAGTTTCTTCAGAATGTTCATTCGAGCAAAACATGTTAGATTCCATTTCCTCGTTCCTTTGGTGCAACGACCCGCATAGAATAAAACAAAAGTAGGAGAACGTATATGGAACAACTATAATAAATATAAAAAACCAGAAACTATAATAAAATAAGAAGAAATTTTTTTCTATACAAAAACTATTTTGTATGCGTATAGAGCCCAACTCAATTCTTTTATACTAGTAAAAAGTCTAATAAGTCTAATTAAGTATGAATTCATCAAATAAAATATCCGAATATGTATTTCGTAATACAGAATTCATCTTCTTAGGTTAGGCCTCAGATTTTGAATTGATGCCGTATTCCTGCGCTGCGGTCCGAATAATATTCGTTACTTCAAGTAACTTTTTCGAGTATTTATGGAAAGGAAGAAATGAAGATGAAATTCGTTCGAATTTGCCCAATTGAGATATCCGGAAATCCCATTTCCTTATAATTTACTTAATTTTATATATATTTATTTTATTTTATATTTCTATATTTTATATATTTTTTTTTCATCCGAAAGGGGATCCTTATTCTATTTCTATATTCCTTCTAGATCTAAGGACTAAATTATTACACAAAAGTGGGAATAGATCTATAGGTTCGATACCTTGTTATAGAACTCGCGCTTTAGAGAAATATCAGATAGAGTTGACAAATGAAACAGTTCATTAACAATTCACAGATAAAAAATGAAAAAAAAGAAAGCATTGACTTCCCTCCCATATCTTGCATCTATAGTATTTTTGCCCTGGTGGGTCTCTCTCTCATTTCAAAAAAGTCTGGAACCTTGGATTATTAATTGGTGGAATACTAGGCAATCCGAAACTTTTTTGAATGATATTCAGGAGAAAAATGTTCTAGAAAAATTCCTAGAATTAGAAGAACTATTCTTGTTGGACGAAATGATAAAAGAATACCCGGAGACACATATACAAAAGCTTCGTATAGGAATACACAAGGAAACAATACAATTGGTCAAAACGCACAATGAATATCATCTCCATATCATTTTGCATTTGTCGACAAATATAATCTGTTTCGCTATTCTAAGTGGTTATTTTATTCTGGGTAATGAAGAACTTGTCATTCTTAATTCTTGGATTCAGGAATTCTTCTATAACTTAAGTGACACAATAAAAGCTTTTTCGATTCTTTTAGTTACTGATTTATGGATCGGATTTCACTCGACCCATGGTTGGGAACTAATGATTGGTTCGATCTACAATGATTTTGGATTGGCTCATAACGAGCAAATTATATCTGGTCTTGTTTCCACTTTTCCGGTTATTCTAGATACAATTGTGAAATATTGGATCTTCCGTTTTTTAAATCGCGTATCTCCTTCGCTTGTAGTCATTTATCATTCAATGAATGAATAAAGAACTTATTTGATCCCCTGATATCAATCAAAAATTTTCTTCGCGTATAAAGAAAGCGTTTTCCATTTTTCTTATTCTTTATACTTCTACCTCTTCAAGGTATTCGTTCTATTTCAGTAGAATTATTTCAGTACAACGGCAGACTCGTGGATAGGGAACTATACTAGCTACCTATCTAATTTATTGTAGAAATTCGGGGATCAATGATTGGATCATGCAAAATAGAAATACTTTTTCTTGGGTAAAGGAACAGATGACTCGATTTATTTCTGTATCGATCATGATATATGTAATAACTCGAACATCTATTTCAAATGCGTATCCCATTTTTGCGCAGAAAGGTTATGAAAATCCACGAGAAGCAACTGGGCGAATTGTATGCGCCAATTGCCATTTAGCTAATAAGCCTGTGGATATTGAAGTTCCGCAAGCTGTACTTCCTGATACTGTATTTGAAGCAGTTGTTCGAATTCCTTATGATATGCAACTGAAACAAGTTCTTGC